TTAACAACTGAATTAATTAAGTTCAAATTTTGTAAAGATGAATAAACAGGTTTATAGAAAATGGACGCTATAAGTATTCCAAAAGAAGCTATACTGACTGAAAAAATTGCATTTATCAAAAATTCATACCAATCCACAGAATTGATCAAATTTTTATGTAAAGGGTTTATAGACGTGGTTAACCATTTAGATAATAAATTAAAATACTCTCCTTCTTGAAGGAAAGGAATTCCTATGGCTCCAACGAACAAAGTAAATAAGACCAATACAAGCAGAGAGAATAGCATAGTATTATCTGATTCGTGGGGATATAAAAAATTTTTCTTATTCCAAGTTGCAAAGTGAGTAATAAAGGGTTGTTTTATTTTTTTTAGATTACTACCAATTTGGTATGTCTTTTTCGAAAAAAAAGAATTCCTCTCATTATTATTCATTGTTAATAAAGTTAATAAACTCCATTTTTTTTTACTTGCTTTTGTACCTTCTTTACCCCATAGAGATATTGAATAGAACGAGCTCATTTTTTTACCACTGTAATTTTTAAAATTCATGTTTAAATGCCCTTCAAAAGTAAGTAAATAAATTCGAAACATATAAAATGCAGTTAACCCGGCTGTGGAACAAGCTATTATTGCGAAAATCGGTGAATATAACCAAGTATCATTAAGAATTTCATCTTTGGACCAAAAACAAGCAAGTGGTGGAATACCACAAAGAGAAAGTGTACCTAATAAAAAAGCCGTTTTTGTAATTGGCACATATTTTGTTAAACCGCCCATAAGAACCATATTCTGACTTTTATCTGGAGAATATCCAATGATAGCTTCCATTGAATGAATAATCGATCCAGATCCTAAAAACAATAATGCTTTCGAATAAGCATGAGTAATCAAATGAAATAAAGCAGCTCGATACGAGCCCATGCCTAGAGCTAACATCATATAACCCAATTGAGACATTGTAGAATAGGCTAAACTTCTCTTAATATCTTTTTGAGCAAGAGCTAAAGTAGCTCCTAATAGTACTGTTATTATACTTATTAAAGATATTAGATTCATTATGTAAGGTATAACTATGAAAAGAGGAAGAAGCCGAGCAACAAGAAAAATGCCCGCTGCTACCATCGTAGCAGCATGGATAAGAGCCGAAATAGGGGTAGGCCCCTCCATGGCATCGGGTAACCATACATGAAGAGGGAATTGCGCAGATTTAGCAACTGCACCGGAAAATAATAGAAAAGCACACAAAGTAACAAATAAAAAATGTAAATCATTATTATAACTTAAGTTATTAAATATTTCGAACAAATCCCGAAATTCAAAACTACCTGTTATCCAATAAAGACCAAAAATTCCTAAGAATAAACCAAAATCCCCTATACGATTAGTTACAAAAGCTTTTTGACAAGCATTTGCCACAACAGGTCGTGTGAGCCAAAAACCTATTAATAGATAAGAACACATTCCAACCAATTCCCAAAAAATATAAATTTGTATCAAATTAGAACTAGTAACCAATCCCAACATGGAAGTATTGAAAAAACTCATATAAGCAAAAAATCTTACATATCCTTGATCATGAAACATATAATTATCACTATAAATAAGAACGATAATTCCAACAGTAGTGATTAATATTAACATAATAGAAGTAAGTGGGTCGATCAAGTGTCCGAACTCTAAAGAAAAATCATTATTGATAGTCCAAGACCATACATATTGATATATGGAATTGCTATTTATTTGCCCAATAGACAGATCAGCCGAAAAAAGTAGAAGTATACTTAATAAGAAAACACTAGGAAAAGCCCACATACGACGAATACTTTTGGTTGCCGTCGGAAAAAGGAGAAGCCCTACTCCTATTAACACAGGAACTAGAAGTGGAACGAAAGGTATGATCCATGCATATGGATATGTATGTTCCATAAAAAAATAAAACCCCTTGTTTTTATTATTAATATTATTAATTTATTAATTAATTGTTTCCGATTCAACAGATCTTATTTCTTTTGTAAAGAACTCAAGAAAAAAATTAAGATATGCAAGACCTCATTTTTATATTTTTAATTATTCTGATTCTTTACCAAATCCGTCAAATATGCAAATTAAGAAGTTACAATTGATCAAATGATATAACCGTTACTAGTGAAAAGTTAATACTTAATTATTAAATTTAAAAAATTAAGTAAGATCTTTATGCAGATATAGAAAATGAAAATTTCAATTTTTTTGATTTTAATTGTACCAAATAAGGGTACTTAATTTTGATATGAATCATAGGAACTACCAAGGTCAATAACTTCACCCAAGAAAAGGACCCATTAATGAGTTTTTTATTCGGAATAGAATATAATTCTAGAACTTAAACTTATTTATTGTCTTCCATTCCATTTCAATAAAATATATTTCGTTTTATAGGTGTATTCTCTCTTTTATCTTGACCCATTAATAGAATAAAAATGTGAATCTTTGTTTTTATTAGTTTTTGGGTTTATTTC